GTACTTGATATCGATAAATCTGCGAATCTAGAAATTCATTTCGGCCAATTGAACCTTCTCGAACTGTTTCTTTTTAAGAACCAAAAAGATTTGTGCCAAAATAACAGATGCCAAGAAGAACAAAAGTCCTTGGACACGTAATGGATCTTGAAGTACTATTTCTGCATCTCCCTGACCAAATCCGCCTACATTAGGATTACTCGTTAATGGTTGATCAAATTTGATAGATTCGCCCTCGGAAACAAGAAGTTCTGGTCCGGGAGGGATAATATCAACCACTTGACGTCCCTCTGACGCATCCGTTATGGTTATCTCATACCCCCCTTTTTCTTTTCGTATGATTTTGCTTACTATACCTGCTGCTGTAGCATTATAAACTGTATTGTTACTCTTGTTGCCGTCGGGATAAATCTGACCCCTTCCCCTGTTCCCGCCTACGTATATAGGATATTTTAAGAAGTGAACATCCTTCTTAGTAGCAGGGTCCGGGGAAAGAATAGGGAAGGTTATTTCACTATATTTTTTACCAGGGACAGGGCCTACCACAAGAATATTTGTTTTATTGGGGCGATAGCTCTGAAAAGACAAATTGCCAATCTTTTCTTTCATCTCAGGAGAAATACGATCGGGAGGGGCTAATTCAAACCCCTCCGGTAAAATAAGAACAGCCCCGACGTTCAACCCCCCTTTTTTACCATTAGCAAGAACCTGTTTCAGTTGCATATCATAAGGAATTCGAACAACTGCTTCAAATACAGTATCAGGAAGTACCGCTTGTGGAACCTCAATTTCCACGGGCTTATTAGCTAAATGGCAATTGGCACATACAATACGCCCAGTCGCTTCTCGTGGATTTTCATAACCCTGCTGTGCAAAAATGGGATATGCACTTGAAATGGACGTCCGAGTTAAGATATATATCATGAGCGATACGGAAATAGATCGAGTAATCTGTTTCTTTAGCCAAGAAAAAGCATTTCTAGTTTGCATGGTCCAATCATTGATCGCGAAAATTTCTACAATAAATTGGGTAGGTCGCTAGTATAGTTCCCTAGCCACGATTCTGCTATTTGCTGGAATAATCTAGGATGAATCTTCCCGATGGTTAGAAATAGGAAGAGTAAATATGATTTTCAATACTTTGCTTATGTACAACTACAAAGTACCAAGCATTCTAATTGGATTAGATTAATATCAATGGATCCTTTATCATTCAGTTATTGAATCATAAATCAGTAAAATTGACGGAGACAGACTAGTTAAATAACGGAAAAGCCAATATTTAAAACATGTATCAAAAATTACTGGAAGGATGCAAACAAGAATAGTTATAGTTTGCTCATTCGCAACAACTCCAACCTCGTTATAGATAGAGCGTATAGCGAATTCCCAACCTGGGGGTGAATGATATCCGAGAAAAAACTCAGTTACTAGAAGAAGACACAAAGCTTTTGCTGTGTCACTTAAGTTATATAGGAATTCCTGAGCCCAAGAGTTAAGAATAACAAGTTTTTCCTTACCCAAAATTGAATACCCGCTTAGAATACCAAACCAGATGATATTTGTTGAGAAGTGCAAAATCGTATCCATACGATTCTCATTTTGTATCGTGATTAATTGGATCGTTTCTTTATGGATTCCTATCCCAAACTCTTCGAGATGTGTTTCCGAGTATTCCTTGATCATTTCGTCCAAGAAGAGGAGTTCCTCTAATTCTCTGAATTTTTCTAGAAGACTCTTTTCTTGAATATTATTCAAGACAATTTGGGATTGCCCAGTATTCCACCAATTAGTAACCCAAGATTCCAGACATTTATTAACTGAGAAAGAAATCCACCAGGGCAAAAATACTATAGATGCAAGATAGAAAAGAGGAGTGAATGCTTTCTTTTTTGCCATTTTTTCGTCTGTAAATTGTTAATCAACCCATTCGTACACTCTATGCGATCGAATATTTCTTACACACATGAGTTTTATACAAGGTATCGAACTTATGAATCTATTTTCTTTGTGATTTTGTGGTTAGTCTTTGAATCTAGAAAGAATACAGAAATAGGCTAAGAATTCACTTCGAATGAAGAAATTTAGAATATTGTTTCCTGATATCTCAATTGGTCAAATTTAAAATAAAGTGTATCCTTTCGATGAATGATCGAAAGAACCACTTTAAGTAATGAATATTATTCAGATTTTGAGACGAAAGAACTCCTTTGCTATCAAAATATCCAATATTTCGAAAAAATTTCACTGATTACCCATAGTCAGGAATAGAATAATTGAGGGAAAGATATTAGGATGATCAAAAAAAAATGACTGGCAAAGGATAAATTGGCTAGTTCTCAATATTTAATTAAGAAATCCAATTGTTGGTCATTAAAGAATACAAAAGAAAGAATTTCAAATTTACAAGATACGATCTATCTGGATCTAAAGTGTCAATTCCAACAAATATTGAACTAAAAAAAATTCTTGCTTTCGAAATGGTTTGCCGTCTGAGATGAATCTATTATTTCGATTTGTTATTTGTTATTGAATTGCGTGCGCATAAAGACCATAAAACGCATAAAGACCATAAAAAGAGTTTCGTTTTATGGTTCTTTCATATACGTTTTCTTTAATTGAATGAACGTTCTGATTCTCAATTTATCAAAATACTTCAATTGGTACACGCAAGAAATAGGCTAATTCAGCAGCCTTTTGTTCAATTTCTCGTGGAGTCAAATTCTCATCAGTACGGGTCAAGGGAATGGACCCCTGGCCTCGGATGTCCATATAAAGAACACGACGAGCATAAATACCCTCTTTAACTTCTATTCTAACGGACTGAATATCTTTTATAAGGAATCGGAGGAATATGCGACGATTTTTTCCCGGAAATCCCCAACGAAAAATACAGACTATTCCTTCCTTTCTATCGAATCGATCATAACCACTACCTACATTCCAGGAAATTGTGCACCACAAATAAGAGCTAATAAAGAGACCCGCAATTCCGTAGAAAGACATCACGATTCCTTGTGGAAAAAAAATGATTTGCTGAGGCGGAAAAAAAGATAGCAAATTTCTACCAAGATAACTAGAAGTTCCAACTAATAAGAAGCCTAATGAACCTAAAAAAAGGATCAAGGCCCAGCAGAAATTACTTATTTTTCGAGACCCCGTTATAAGTTCTATCCATATATCGTCTGATCGCCAAGTCATACTTTACTCGATTGCATTTTATTGGAATTGAGATAATACCCCAGAGAAATTTGACTTTACTTTTTTGTTTCCGAAGTAACTCTCATCAACTAGCACTAGTTTGAGGTGAACTAGCACTAGTTTGATGTCAACCTTTAGGAGTAATTCATCAAATTGGTTAAATCTAAAATAATAACATACTCTTTATTTAATACGATCCCACTATACATATCGATATACATATAGATTCACCGACTACATTTCAGCCATCCAGAGATCCTGATCTATTTGAAAATTGCTAGAATTGATATATCCATATATCATGTTTCTGCGGGCATAAGAGTTTTTTCCTTTATGTTCGGTGGAAATCACATGTTATACTATATTCCAATAAATAGATATCCGTGTTATGATACAAGTCCACGTTTTCAAAAAAAAAATGGATGAGATTGGGTCCCAGCGGATCTAAACAATCTTGTTTTTTTGAACATGAAGAAATAAAGAAGCCATTGCAATTGCCGGAAAGACTAGGCCTACTAACGGCACAAAAATAGATGGAAGGTTCAAATTTGTCATAGAAGGGGTACCTCGATTTACTATTTGTATCTGTTATTATGTTATTATATAAATAAAGATATCTTGTAATAATTATAATTAAATTAAGAATTTGAATTCTAATTAGATAATATTTATTATTAATAGAATTTGAAGAATTTAAAATTCTTAGTATAGATCGAAGTATCGATATATCTAAATCTAACTGAGTACGTATAATAAGAATAAGTGCAAAGAATGTAGAACTGTAGAACTAAATAAATGGACTTATTCATCTCCTCCATGAGAAAGATATGTATGATAATGATAATAAACTTTATTATTTTTCTTCATTTCTTTGTCTTTTGTTCTTGTCTTCTAATTTTCTAAAAATAGATAAAGAGTTTTTTACCGATTATCGAAGGATTCGTTCGAATCCGACCCAACATGGATTTTTAGCTAAAATGGTTTTTCGGTAGATAGAGAAAGATACAAAACTCTATTATCTATATTGAAATTTCAAATTATATACCTAAGACAAGACCAAATTCGTTTTATTTTACTAATTTCACGAACGGAAGAACTCACTCTTGGTGATAAAGGTTTCTTGATTCGTAATCAGGAATATAGGTCAAAAAAAGAGTTATCCTCAACTTTCGTTTTGATTCTTTCTACAATTCGATCTTCTATCACCAAAGAAAAGGCCATTATTATCTTATTTACTTTGATTCCGATAAACTAACTACTTTTTGCTACAAACACAAAAAAAATAATTGAACTTAGTGCTCTACTTGATTTTGCTTGACTTTTGATTCAAAGGAAAAAAGGCGTGGAGCTTAAATAACTCACTCAGAACGCTTTTTAAAAGATTACGTGGTACAATTAGGTCGAATAAACCCTTCTGGAATAAGTATTCAGCTGCTTGTGAACCTTCGGGTACTGTTTTATTCAATGTTTGTTCAATTACTCTTTTACCTGCAAATGCAATGTAGGCATTGGGTTCGGCAATAATGATATCCCCCAACATACCAAAACTAGCTGTCACTCCACCAGTTGTCGGAGATGTAAGGATTGATACATAAAATAATTTTTTATTTAATTGATAATCATATAAAGCAGACGATATTTTAGCCATTTGCATCAAGCTCAAACTTCCTTCCTGCATGCGCGCCCCCCCAGAAGCACACACTATAATAAGAGGTAAATTTTGATTGGCAGCGTGTTCAATCAAACGGGTGATTTTCTCTCCGACTACGGATCCCATACTACCCCCCATAAACTGAAAA